ATCTATTTTTTTTTAACTGACGCTTGTATCATAACACAGATATCCATTTAGCAAAATTTGGTATATTTGGTATAAGTGGCTTCCGCCGAAAATCTCCCAAAAATGCTATATTCTATCTATTTTCAAATAGACCCAACTCGGCGGATGGCTGAACTGTAAAGTTGGTGTATCTATATACATGTGGCTATCTTTAGTGAGATCATACGAAGGGTATGTTATTAGTTTAGATCTAACCAATTTAATGAATTACTCCTAAAGGTTCACATCAAACTAGTGCTAGTTGATGCGAGTTACTTCGGAAACAAACGGACTAAAGTCAAATTCATTTGGGGTATTCTCTCAATTCCAAAAAAAGCAACTGGATCAAGTATGAGTTGTCGATCAGAACATATATGGATAGAACCTATAACGGGGGCTCGAAAAACAAGTAATTTCTGCTGGGCTGTTATCCTTTTTTTAGGTTCATTAGGATTCTTGTTGGTTGGAACCTCGAGTTATCTTGGTAGAAATTTGATATCTTTATTTCCGTCTCAGGAAATAGTTTTTTTTCCGCAAGGAATTGTGATGTCTTTCTATGGGATCGCGGGTCTTTTTATTAGCTCCTATTTGTGGTGCACAATTTCGTGGAATGTAGGTAGTGGTTATGATCGATTTGATAGAAAAGATGGAATAGTGTGTATCTTTCGTTGGGGATTTCCTGGAAAAAATCGTCGGGTCTTCCTCCGATTTCTTATAAAAGATATTCAGTCCGTCAGAATAGAAGTGAAAGAGGGTCTTTTTGCTCGTCGTGTCCTTTATATGGATATCAGAGGCCAGGGAGCCATTCCATTGACTCGTACTGATGAGAATTTTACTCCACGGGAAATGGAACAAAAAGCTGCTGAATTGGCCTATTTCTTGCGTGTACCAATTGAAGTTTTTTAATAAATGAAGCCGAGAAATGAATGCTTTCTCAGCAGGAGAGCAAAAAAAGAAAGAATCCCCTTTTTCTATAACATAACTTATAACTTAATTGAGGTTTCTTCAAAACATTCATTCGAGTCAAAGCAGACATATATGGAATAATAATAAAATAAAATTTTTCCGGGCATTTATCGAAAGGAGATATGTGCTTCGAATTCGACCAATTGAAATATAGGTAAACAATTTTTTTTATTTATTCATTCGAATTTTTCGTCTATTTCGGTATTTTTTTTCTAGATTCAAGGCCTAACCACGAAATCACAAATAAAAAAGAGTGAATAGATTCATAGGTTCGATAACTTGTAATAGAAGAGATGCATGAGATAAATATTAGATTACATAGAGTCGACGAATGAGATGGGTTCATTAACAATTCACAGACGAAAAAATGGAAAAAAAGAAAGCATTCACTCCTCTTTTATATCTTGCATCTATAGTATTTTTGCCCTGGTGGATTTCTCTCTCATTTCAAAAAAGTCTGGAATCATGGGTTACTTATTGGTGGAATACTAGGCAATCCGAATTTTTTTTGAATGATATTGAAGAAAAGAGTATTCTAGAAAAATTCAGAGAATTGGAGGAACTCCTCTTCTTAGAGGAAATGATCAAGGAATACTCGGAGACACATCTACAAAACCTTCGTATAGGAATTCACAAAGAAACAATCCAATTAATCAAGATACACAACGAGGGTCGTATTCATACGATTTTGCACTTCTCGACAAATATAATCTGTTTCATTATTCTAAGCGGTTATTCTATTTTGGGTAATAAAGAACTTGTTATTCTTAACTCTTGGGCTCAGGAATTCCTATATAACTTAAGTGACACAATAAAAGCTTTTTCTCTTCTTTTATTAACTGATTTATGTATCGGATTTCATTCGCCCCATGGTTGGGAACTGCTGATTGGCTTTGTCTACAAGGATTTTGGATTTGTTCATAATGATCAAATAATATCTGGCCTTGTTTCCACTTTTCCAGTCATTCTAGATACAATTTTAAAATATTGGATTTTCCGTTATTTAAATCGCGTATCTCCGTCACTTGTAGTGATTTATCATTCAATGAATGACTGAAAAAATTATCTACCTAATCCAATTCCTATTAGAATGTTTCTTACTTTGCAGTTGTACAGAAGCAAAGCATTGAAAATCACTTTAGATTTCTACCCATCCCGGGGATTCATCCTATATTCCTATATATTAATCCAGTCAATTTATTCCAGTAAATAACAGAATCGTGGATAGGAAACTCCATTAGTAACCTACCCCAATTTATTGTAGAAATTTTCGGGATCAATGGTTGGACCATGCAAACTAGAAATACTTTTTCTTGGATAAAGGAACAGATTACTCGATCTATTTCCATATCGCTAATGATATATATAATAACTCGTACATCCATTTCAAATGCATATCCCATTTTTGCACAGCAGGGTTATGAAAATCCACGAGAAGCGACTGGACGTATTGTATGCGCCAATTGCCATTTAGCTAGTAAACCAGTGGATATTGAGGTACCGCAAACGGTACTTC